ACTTTTTTGATTATGGATCTACTACCAGAAATTCAATGCGTAATCTCAGCATTCAATGTGTATTCCTGAATAATCTAATTTTTCAATTATTCAACCATTTCATTTTACCAAGTTCCACGTTAGCCAGATTAGTCAACATTTATATGTTTCGATGCAACAACAAGATTTTATTTTTAACAAGTAGTTTTGTTGGTTGGTTAATTGGTCACATTTTATTCATGAAATGGGTTGGATTGGTATTATTCTGGATACGGCAAAATCATTCTATTCGATCTAATAAGTATCTTGTGTCAGAATTGAGAAATTCTATGGCTCGAATCTTTAGTATTCTCTTATTTATCACCTGTGTTTACTATTTAGGCAGAATGCCGTCGCCTATTGTCACTAAGAAACTGAAAGAGAAAGAAACCTCAGAAACGGAAGAAAGCGATGTAGAAACAACTTACGAAATGAAGGAGACTAAACAGGAACAAGAGGGATCCACCGAAGAAAACCTTTGTTCGGAAGAAAAGGAGGATCTGGACAAAATAGATGAAACGGAAGAGATCCGAGTGAATGGAAAGGAAAAAACAAAGGATGAATTTCACTTGAAAGAGGCACGCTATCAAGATAGCCCAGTTTACGAAGATTCTGATCTGGAGACCCATCAAGAAAATTGGGAATTGGGAAGACTGAAAGAAGAGAAAAAGAAAAGAATGAATAAGAAAAAGATTGACGTTGAAAAAGTTGAAAAAACTTTTGTTTCTTTTCTTTTCGATTATAAACGATGGAATCGTCCATTACGATATATAAAAAATTCTAAATTAGAAAATGCTTTACGCAATGAAATGTCACAATTTTTTTTTTTTACATGTACAAGTGATGGGAAACAAAAAATATCCTTTACATATCCGCCCAGTTTATCAACTTTTTCGGAAATGCTAGAACGAAGAATTTCTTTGTATATAATAGAAAAACTATATGACGAAGATCTTTATGATTCTTGGATTTATACTAATGAAAAAAAAAAGCGCAATTTGAACAATGAATTGAGAAGCCGAATCAAAATTATAGAAAAAAATGAGGGATCCCCTAGTCTGGATATGCTTGAAAAAAGAACCATATTATGTGATGATGAAAAAAAAAAAAAATGCTTACCAAAAGCATATGATCCTTTTTTCAACGGACCATATCGAGGAATGAGAAAAAAATTCTATTCACGCACAATCATGAATACTTATACAGATACAGAAGATTTAGTAGAATTTTTTTTTATAAATAAGATTCATGATCTACTTCTTAATGATTCCGTAAAACTTCACCCTCAATCATTTTTGAATTCTACAGAAGAAAAAGGAATTGATTCAGAAAGTCAAGCAAAATATTTGCAATTTGTATTTGATGTAATTACAACACATACAAAAGATCAAAAAAAAATGAAAAAGGAATCTGTTGGAATTAGAATAGAAGAACTCAGTAAAAAGGTTTCTCGATGGTCATACAAATTAACCGAGAATTTGTTGGAAGAAGAGGAAGAAGAAAATGAAGAAGCATTGGAGGAAGAAGATTTTTCGATTCATTCAAGAAGAGCCAGACGTGTTATAATTTCTAACGATAATGATCAGAATACCAATTTTTTTTCTATTTATAGTATTAGTAACACTGATAAAAATGATGATCAAATGGAAGAGGAAGAGGTGTCTTTGATACGTTACTCAAAACAATCGGATTTTCGCCGCAATCTAATCAAAGGATCCATGCGCGCTCAAAGACGTAAAACAGTTATTTGGAACCTCTTTCAAGTAAATGTACATTCCCCCCTTTTTTTGGATCGTCTAGACAAAACATCTTTTTTTTCGTTTTTTGATATCAACGAAATGAAGAATCTCATTTTTAGGAATTGGATGGGCAGAGAACAAGAATCAGAACTAAAAATTTCCTATTTCGAAAATGAAGATACAAAAGAAGAAAAGGAGAAAGAGGAAAAAATATATAAAAATGAACAAATAGAAATATCAGAAGCTTGGGATACCTTTATATTTACTCAAGTAATAAGAAGCTTGATGTTAGTAACCCAATCTTTTCTTAGAAAAAACATTATATTACCTTCATTGATAATAGCCAAAAATATTTTCCGTATGTTATTATTCCAAGTTCCCGAGTGGGACGAGGATTTTAAGGAATGGAATAGAGAAATGCATATTAAATGCACCTATAATGGTGTTCAATTATCAGAAAAAGAGTTTCCCCAAGATTGGTTAATAGATGGTATTCAGATAAAGATTCTATATCCTTTCTGTCTAAAACCTTGGAGAAAATCTAAGGCACGATCTCATCATAGAGATCTAATGAAAAAAAAAGGGAAAAAAACAAATTTTTGTTTTTTAACAGTCTGGGGAATGGAAGCGGAACTTCCCTTTGGTTCTCCCCGAAAACGACCTTTTTTTTTTGAACCTATTTATAAAGAACTACAAAAAAGAAAAAAAAAGGTGAAAAAGGAATTTTTACAAGTTCTAAAATCTTTAAATAAAAAAAGAAAACCCTTTCCAAAAGTTAGAAAAGAAAAAAAAAAGGGAGTCATCAAAATAGTTCGAGTTATCAAACTAATAATGAAAAAACTGGAGAAAGTAAATCCAAATTTCTTATTTGAATTGAGTAAAGAAAAAGTATATGAACCGAACGAAAACAAAAAAGATTTCAAAAGAAATAATAAAATTCTTCGTGAATCGTCCGTTCTAAATCGAACGATGAATTGGTTAAATCATTCACTAATAGAAAGAAGAATGAAAGATCTTTCTGATAAGACAATCAAAATAAGGAATCAAATTGAACGAACCGCAAAATACAAGAAAAAAAACGAACGAATTTGGAAAATATTAAAAAGGAAAAATATCCGATTAATGCGTAAATCACACTACTTTATCAAATCATTCATTGAAAAAATATACATAGATATTTTGCTATGTACCATTACCGTTTCTAAGATCAATGCACAACTTTTTTTTGAATCAACAAAAAAGATCTTTAATAAATCCATTTACAAAAATAAAATAAATCAAGAACAAGAAAGAATTGATGAAACAAATCAAAATACAATGAATTTTCTTTTGACTATAAAAAAATTGTTTTCAAATACTGATAATACTAAGAATATCAATCAAAATTCCAATACTTATTGGAACTTCTCTTCCCTGTCCCAAGCATATGTTTTTTACAAAATATCACAAAACCAATTACTTAATAAGTATCATTTAAGACCTGTACTTCAATATGAAGGGAGCTATCCTTTTTTTAAGGATAATTTAAAAGACTATTGTATGATACATGGAATATTTAATTCCAAATCAAGACATAATAAAATTCATACGTATGGAATGAACGAATGGAAAAAATGGTTAAAAGGTCATTATCAATACGATTTATACGATTTATATCAAAAAAAAAGGTCTCGATTAGTACCTAAAGAATTGCGAAATAGAATAAATAAACATTGTATGATTCAAAATAAGGAATCAAACCAATTGGATTTATATAAAAAATACCAATTTCTTTATTCCATGAATAAAAATGACTATGCAGCAAATTTATTTATGAGTCAAAAAGACAAATGGAAAAAACATTATAGATATGATCTTTTATCATATAAATACATATGCCTCCCTAATTTATACATTTCTGGATCAACATTAGAAAGAAATGGGGACCAAGAAATTCCATATCATTTGAATACATCGAAACCTGAATCATTTTATGTATTGGTAAATATACCTAGTAATGATTATATAGAAAAAGGATATCTTATTGATAGGAATATCAATTTGGATAGAAAATATTTTGATTGTAGAATTCTTCATCTTTGTTTTATAAAAAATATTGATATCTGGACCGATATACATATTGGCATCAAGATTCAGAAAAATACTAAGACTGAAATTAATAATTTAAAAAAAATGGAAAAAAAAGATCTTTTTTATCCTACAATTTATCAAGAGATCAAACCATGCAATCAAAAAAGAAACTTTTTTGATTGCATGGGAATGAATAAAGAAAGGTTATATGATACCGCATCAAATCATGATACTATATCCAATCTAGAAACTTGGTTCTTCCCAGAATTTGTGCTACTTTTTGATGTATATAAAATTCAACCTTGGATCATCCCAATCAAATCACTCTTTTTTCATTTTTCTAGAAATGAAAAAAGTAAAAACATTAACGTAAATTCAAAAAAATCATCTAATAAAAAAAAAGATCTTGAATTAGGAAATTTCAAGCAGGAAGAAAACGAACAACAGGTCCAAAGAAATCTTGTATGGAATCTACTAAAACAAAAAAATAAAAAAGATGTTGAAGAAGATTACGCAAGATTAGAAATAAAAAAAAACCAATATCAATATAAGAACAAGAATGAAATGGAACTAGATTTCTTTTTGAAAAAATATTTACTTTTTCAACTAAGATGGGCTGATCCCTTAAATAATAAAATAATGAAAAATATCAGGGTATATTGTCTCCTACTTAGACTGATAAATCCAAAGGAAATTGCTATATCTTCGATTCAAAGAGGTGAAATAGATCTAGCCGAAATGCTGATTCAAAAGGACCTAGTTCTTGCAGAATTGATAAGAAATAGGATATTTATTATTGAACCAATTTGTCTATCTATACGAAGGGGCGGAAAATCTATTATATATCAAACTATGGATATTTCATTGGTTGATAATAAGAAGAACCAAACAAATAAAAAATACACAAAAAAAAGATATATTGAGAAAAGGGGGTTTGAAAAACCCATTGCACGACACAGCAACATATTTTTGAGTAGAGACAAAAATCATTATGATTTACTTATTCCTGAAAATATTCTATCTACCAGACGTCGTAGAGAATTTCGAATTCGAATTTGTTTCAATTCCCAGAATTTTAATGTTGTGGATAGAAATCCAAGATTTTGCAATGAAAACAAAATAATAAACTGTGGGCAATTTTTGAATGAGGACAAACATATTAATACAGATAGAAAAAATTTCATTAAATTCCAATTTTTTCTTTGGCCCAATTATCGATTAGAAGATGTAGCTTGTATGAATCGCTATTGGTTTGATACCAATAACAGCAGTCGTTTCAGTATGTCAAGAATACATATGTATTCACAATTCAGAATTAATTCAATTCCAATGAAAAATAAAAAAAATTTATAGTGGATTTCCTACATATCGTGTAACATATTTGGTAGATGAAAGCCAAAAAATATACACTGTGTAATATTCTAATACATGATACTGATTTCATAGTGTATCAATTTTCGCTAGGAAGAGCGGAATCCTTTTAAGTAAAAAAAGAAAGTGTTCTCTTTCGTGAATACATATATGTTTTGTATATTTGGATCAAATATACAAAACATAAAAACATAAACCACATAAATAAAAACCCAAAGTAGTATATAAATGAAATCCAATTTTGATGTATACTAGATGAAAATAACTGGCATAAGAAATATTATTATTTTTCCTGATTGGTAAAATTCACAGAAAAGAAAGATAGAAATTTAAATTTATGATCAAAAATTCATTCATCTCAGTTATTACACAAGAAGAAAAAGAAGAAAATAGTGGGTCTGTTGAATTTCAAGTATTCCATTTCACCAGTAAGATACGGAGACTTACTTCACATTTAGAATTGCACAAAAGAGATTTTTTATCGCAAAGGGGTCTACGAATAATTCTGGGAAAACGTCAACGATTATTGACTTATTTGTCAAAGAAAAATAAAGTGCGTTATAAGAAATTAATGGATCAGTTAGATATTCGGGAACCAAAAACTCGTTAATTAATTTTGAATTTATTCTTTGAGTTTCTTATTATTTTCTTATTATTATCCTTGTTCTTTTTTAATTATTTTTTTTATATTTTACATTTTAAGAAATTCATGAAATAATGAATTAAGGAAAAAAATATGACTGTACCGGTTACAAGAAAAAATTTTCTAATAGTTAATATGGGCCCTCACCACCCATCAATGCATGGTGTTCTTCGGCTGATCGTTACTCTGGATGGTGAAGATGTTATTGACTGTGAACCTATATTAGGCTATTTACACAGAGGGATGGAAAAAATAGCGGAGAACCGAACAATTATACAATATTTACCTTATGTAACACGTTGGGATTATTTAGCTACTATGTTCACAGAAGCAATAACAGTAAATGCACCAGAACGATTGGAAAGTGTTCAAGTGCCTAAAAGGGCCAGTTATATCAGAGTTATTATGCTGGAGCTGAGCCGTATAGCCTCCCATTTGTTATGGCTTGGCCCTTTTATGGCCGATATCGGTGCACAGACTCCCTTTTTCTATATTTTAAGAGAGAGGGAATTAATATATGATCTATTCGAAGCCGCCACAGGTATGCGGATGATGCATAATTATTTCCGCATCGGAGGAGTAGCTGCGGATTTACCTTATGGCTGGATAGATAAATGTTTTGATTTCTGTGATTATTTTTTAACAGAAGTTGTTGAGTATCAAAAACTCATTACGCGAAATCCCATTTTTTTGGAACGAGTTGAAGGAGTGGGCATTATTGGTGGGGAGGAGACAATAAATTGGGGTTTATCAGGACCAATGTTACGAGCTTCTGGAATCCAATGGGATCTTCGTAAAGTTGATCGCTATGAGTGTTACAATAAATTTGATTGGGAAGTCAAATGGCAAAAAGAAGGCGATACATTAGCTCGTTATTTAGTAAGAATCGGTGAAATGCAAGAATCCATAAAAATCATTCAACAGGCTCTAGAAGGAATTCCTGGAGGACCTTATGAGAATTTAGAAAACCGGCGTTTTCATAGGACAAAGAATTCCGAATGGAATAATTTTGAATATAGATTTATTACTAAAAAACTTTCACCCAATTTTGAATTGTTAAAACAAGAACTTTATGTAAGGGTAGAGGCCCCAAAAGGAGAATTAGGAATTTATTTAATAGGAGATAATAGTGTTTTCCCCTGGAGATGGAAAATTCGTCCACCCGGTTTCATCAATTTGCAAATTCTTCCCCAGCTAGTTAAAAGAATGAAATTGGCTGATATCATGACGATACTAGGTAGTATAGATATCATTATGGGAGAAGTTGATCGTTGAAATGATAATTGATACAACAGAAGTACAAACTATTCATTCTTTTTATAGATTAGAATCCTTAAAAGAAGTCTATGGACTCATATGGATTTTTGTCCCCATTTTAACCCTTGTCTTAGTAATCACAATGGGAGTATTAGTCATTGTGTGGTTAGAAAGAAAAATATCTGCAGCAATACAACAACGTATTGGACCTGAATATGCCGGCCCTTTAGGAATTCTTCAAGCTTTAGCGGATGGGACCAAACTACTTTTGAAGGAGGATCTTCTTCCATCTAGAGGTAATATTCGTTTATTTAGGGTCGGACCTTCTATAGGTTTTATATCAATTCTACTAAGTTATTTAGTAATTCCTTTTGGATATCACCTTGTTTTAGCAGATCTCAGTATAGGTGTTTTTTTATGGATTGCCTTTTCAAGTATTGTCCCCATTGGTCTTCTTATGTCAGGATATGGATCAAATAATAAGTATTCCTTTTCAGGTGGTCTACGAGCTACAGCTCAATCGATTAGTTATGAAATACCATTAACTCTATGTGTGTTAGCAATATCTCTACGTGTGATTCGTTGGAACATGAATTTTTTTTATCTCTTTTCTAGAAAAGAGATAAAAAATGAATTGAAATACAATAAAATAGAAATAGAATTCATATAATTCAATATTTAAATATGAATATGAAATAAAAGAATAAAAAAAATCTTTTTTTTTTTAACATTTCAATTCGATGAGTTAAACCAGATAGTTATATGAGTGAAACAAAACTGCTCCTCAATTTGCAGTAAAACAATAAAAATCTCATTTCCTAGGTACAAGAAGAAAATTGAAGTAAACATAAGTTGTTTACCCCAAGATTGAGATTATTTTCTTAGTCGTCATATCTTGAAGCGGATGCAAAAGATCAACTGTATTTCTCACTATACTGGGGATCAATCAAAAAGAAGTGGGCAGTTAGGAACACCAAAGTACGCAAAGGATGAGTAATGGAAATAATGTAAGGTATTAAAAAAAGGGATTTTTGCATAAAACTTTGCATAAAACGAATCATAATAAGGGCTTGAAATTGGTAGAAATGATCAAGCAGTACTTCCCCACGATTCCGATCTAGAGTATGCTACTATTCGCTGATTAAATAAATGACTATCAAGAACGAATTAATCCTTTATTTTCTTTCCTTTTTTTTAGTTTTCAGAAAGAAGAACAGGAACAAGACAAATAGAATGCAATACAATAATAGAATAAAAAAGAATAAAACGGGAATAATAATAAAATATTTTTTTCTTCATACATATGCATATGGAAATTATTATCATGATTCATTAACTAATGCCCAATTCTTTCTATTTATGAATAGAACCAGTATTTGATTGAAGGATTAAGTTATTGCTGAACAAAGATAATTTTTGATTATTTTCATTATAATATCATTATAAGGGATGAGATCAATTCGGAAGTGCTTTTTCTTATTCTAACAGACAGAATGTTATTGGTCGAATTGAGGACTCTCCAACCTCCAATTTCTCTTTACATTGTATTTACCTAAGGTCCAAGGAGAGCTATAATACTAAACTAGTCCTTACCTTACATTTCTTTGTGGCCATAGAGGAGCCGTATGAAGCTTAGGTTTCATGTACGGTTTTGGAATAGCGATGGGAGCAATGATGCTATCATCGACTATAATTATCTAACAGTTCAAGTACAGTTGATATAATTGAGGCACAGTCCAAATATGGTTTTGGGGGATGGAATCTGTGGCGTCAGCCCATAGGGTTTCTAGTTTTTCTAATGTCTTCTCTAGCAGAATGTGAAAGATTACCTTTTGATTTACCAGAAGCAGAGGAGGAATTAGTAGCAGGTTATCAAACCGAATATTCAGGTATAAAATACGGGTTCTTTTATCTTGCTTCTTACCTAAATCTATTAGTTTCGTCATTATTTGTAACAGTTCTTTACTTAGGTGGGTGGGATTTTTCTATTCCGTACATATCTCTTACTGAACTTTTTGGAATAAATAAAATGTTTAGAGTCTTTGTAATAGCAATTAGTATCTTTATTACATTAGCTAAAGCTTATTTGTTTCTGTTCATTCCTATCACAACAAGATGGACTTTACCTAGGATGAGAATGGATCAATTATTAAATCTTGGATGGAAATTTCTTTTACCTATTTCTCTAGGTAATCTATTATTGACAACTTCTTTTCAACTTGTTTCACTATAAACTATAAATAAAAATAAGAAATTAAGAGAAAACAATAATGAATATTCTATATTCATAACTTATCTAAACCAAGAGAAAGAAACATAAATTTTATTCATGGATATCTAAAATATGTTACCTATGGTTACTGGGTTCATGAATTATGGCAAACAAACAATACGAGCCGCAAGGTACATTGGACAAAGTTTCATAATTACCTTATCCCATACAAATCGTTTACCTGTAACTATTCAATATCCTTATGAAAAATCAATCACATCAGAGCGTTTTCGTGGTCGAATCCACTTTGAATTTGATAAATGTATTGCTTGTGAAGTATGCGTTCGCGTATGTCCAATAGACCTTCCCATTGTTGATTGGAAATTTGAAAAAGATATTAAGAAAAAACAATTGCTTCATTATAGTATTGATTTTGGTGTCTGTATATTTTGCGGTAACTGTGTCGAGTATTGTCCAACAAACTGTTTATCGATGACTGAAGAATATGAGCTTTCCACTTATGATCGTCACGAATTGAATTATAATCAAATTTCTTTAGGTCGGTTACCAATCTCAATAATTGGAGATTACACAATTCAAACAGTTATGGATTCAACAAATCAAATGAAAAAATAAAAACCCCTTGCTTGGTTCAAGAACGATTACCAATTACTAAGATTTGGCTTGGAATAAAGTAAGTAGGATTAGCCAAATAACTTTATTTTATCTATCTAATGATATTCATTTTTTTTTCATTCAATTAGGAAGGTATCATATAAAAAAATAGTTCCTTTCCTGGACCCTTAGTAAGGTCATGAAATATTTCGACTGATTTATTTATCTTTTCTTTCATAATGGATTTACCTGGACCAATACATGATATTCTTGTAGTATTTCTGGGATCAGTTCTTATATTAGGAGGTCTGGGAGTAGTATTACTTACCAATCCCATCGATTCTGCCTTTTCATTGGGATTGGTTCTTGTTTGTATATCCTTATTCTATATTTCATTGAATTCCTATTTTGTAGCTGCCGCGCAGTTCCTTATTTATGTGGGAGCCATAAATGTATTAATCATATTTGCTGTGATGTTCATGAACGGTTCAGAATATTCCAATGATTCCTATTTGTGGACCGTTGGAGATAGGATCACTTCACTGGTTTGTACAAGTATTTTTTTTTCATTAATGACTACTATCCCAGATACGTCATGGTCCGGAATTTTTCGGACTACAAGATCAAATCAGATTATAGAACAGGACTTAATAAGTAACGTTCAACAAATTGGGATTCATTTATCCACAGATTTTTATCTTCCTTTTGAACTCATTTCTATAATTCTTTTAGTTTCTTTGATAGGTGCAATTACTATGGCTCGTCAATAATCTAATATAATAAGAACTTCTTTTTTTTTTAATTCAAGAATGAAAATGGATTTAATCTATTTTATTGAAATCTACTGTGAATATCTTCTTTTGTTCTGTAATTCTTCTATTCTAGTCAACTGAATCGGTTTAATTTTTGTTCGTTCATATTGAAATGAATCGAGATAGATGAGGAATTTATCAATGATGTTAGAGCATGTACTTTTTCTAAGTGTTTATTTATTTTCTATCGGTATCTATGGACTGATCACAAGTCGAAGCATGATTAGAGCACTTATGTGTCTTGAGCTTATACTGAATTCGGTGAATATAAATCTCGTCACATTTTCCGATATATTTGATAGTCGGCAATTAAAAGGAGAAATTTTCTCAATCTTTGTTATAGCCATTGCAGCTGCTGAAGCAGCTATTGGACTAGCTATTGTTTCGTCGATCCATCGTAACAGAAAATCAACTCGTATCAATCAATCAAATTTGCTGAATAATTAGTCATAATTATTCTATTTTTACATATAAATCAAAACATAAGACTTTTAGAATATTCTAAATATTCTAATATAGAATCTAATAGAATTAGAATAGTAAGATAATTTAATTAGAATTAAATAGAATATAATATATTCTTATCTGATATATAATATATCACCTTAAGTATATTTCTATATACTTTATATATACTATCTTTATATCTTTCTATATGTATATATATATATTATATAGAAAGATATAGAAAGATATAAAGATAGTAAATTTAACATGAATTGAATTTGTAAACTCATATTTCATGGTTATTGAAATGGAAATCAAAGTATCTTGGCCTTTTCTCATAAACAGATTAGAAAATCTATTGATTCTTCAATTTTTGATAAATCATTGATTCGTCTGGTGTCTACAATAGAAAATATATGATTTATTTCATTTTCTTATTTTCTTTTACCAGATCGAAAATCTTTTGTGCTCAAAACTGGAATTTATAGACCCAATGTCACATTCAGTAAAGATTTATGATACATGTATAGGATGTACCCAATGTGTTCGAGCTTGCCCTACGGATGTATTGGAAATGATACCTTGGGACGGATGTAAAGCTAAGCAAATTGCTTCTGCGCCAAGAACCGAAGATTGTGTAGGTTGTAAAAGATGCGAATCCGCTTGTCCAACGGATTTTTTGAGTGTCCGTGTTTATTTATGGCATGAAACAACTCGCAGCATGGGTCTTTCTTATTGATATGTGACAAAAAACTCCACTTGAATCATTTGATTCCTCTTTACCGACAAAAGCCCGTACTCGAGAAAAGAAAATATATTCTATTATTCTTCTCCCGAGCACGGGGTTTTATGGTCTAATTTTATCTTGTCTTTATCACGAGTTATTTTCCTTGGTTAACAATACTTCTTGTTTTGCCCATATTCGCGGGTTCTTCAATTGTCTTTTTCCCTCATAGGGGAAATAAGGCATATAGGTGGTATACTCTATGTATATGTATACTAGAGCTCCTTCTAATGACCTATGTATTTTGTTATCATTTTCAATTGGACGATCCATTAACCCAATTGAAGGAGGATTTTCAATGGATCAATCTTTTTGATTTTCACTGGAGACTGGGAACCGATGGACTTTCCATAGGACCCATTTTACTGACAGGATTTATCACGACTTTAGCTACTTTAGCAGCTTGGCCAGTTACTCGAAATCCGCGATTTTTCTATTTCTTGATGTTAGCAATGTATAGTGGCCAAATAGGATCATTTTCTTCTCGAGACCTTTTACTTTTTTTCATCATGTGGGAATTAGAATTAATTCCTGTTTACTTACTTTTATCCATGTGGGGAGGAAAAAAACGCCTGTACTCGGCTACAAAGTTTATTTTGTGCACTGCCGGAGGTTCCATTTTTCTATTAATAGGAGTTCTAGGTATGGGTTTATATGGTTCCAATGAACCAACATTAGATTTAGAAAAATTAGCTAATCAATCGTATCCTGCAGCATTGGAAATAATACTCTATTTTGGTTTTCTTATTGCTTATGCTGTCAAATCGCCGATGATACCCCTACATACATGGTTACCAGATACCCACGGGGAAGCACATTACAGTACATGTATGCTTTTAGCTGGAATCTTATTAAAGATGGGAGCATATGGATTGATTCGGATCAATATGGAATTATTAGCTCACGCTCATTCTAGATTATCTCCCTGGTTGGTGATAGTAGGAATAATACAAATCATTTATGCAGCTTCAACCTCTCTCAGTCAACGCAATTTAAAAAAACGTATTGCCTATTCTTCCGTATCTCACATGGGTTTCATAATTATAGGAATTGGTTCTATAACTGGCATGGGACTTAATGGAGCCATTTTACAAATAATCTCTCATGGATTGATTGGTGCTGCACTTTTTTTCTTAGCAGGAACAAGTTGTGATAGAATACGTTTTGTTTATCTCGAAGAGATGGGGGGGATATCTATCCCAATGCCAAAAATATTTACCATGTTTAGTAGTTTCTCGATGGCTTCTCTTGCATTGCCAGGAATGAGTGGTTTTGTTGCAGAATTCTTAGTCTTTTTTGGAATAATTACCAGCCCAAAATATCTTTTCATGCCAAAAATGTTAATTACTTTTGTAATGGCAATTGGAATGATAATAACTCCTATTTTTTTATTATCTATGTTACGTCAGATTTTCTATGGATACAAGCTATTCAATATTCCAAACTCGAATTTTTTTGATTCTGGACCACGAGAACTTTTTGTTTCGATATGTATCTTTTTACCTGTAATAGGAATTGGTATTTATCCTGATTTCGTTCTCCCGTTATCGGTTGACAAGGTACAAGTTCTAGTATCTAATTATTTTTATAGATACTAATTCTTTTTTTAGATTCAATAATAAATAAAATAAAATTCATTAATTGGAAAGAAAGTCTTAGAATTCTTTGACTTTCATATTTTCACGATTCTTCGTTGTACAATGAAAAAAAAGGGAAAGGTTAATTAGAATTGTAATGAAATACATCTAAAGTTTTTGAGAACCTTTTGAATAATTCCTATATTTAAACGGTTCTCAAAAACTCGTACAAAATTTCATTGTGTATCAGACGATTTTTTTATGTATTCTTCATGTAGTTTATTTTATTCAATTAGATATTAATTGGAATGAACCATAACTATGGAACCCGATTCCTAATAGATTGATCCCAAAATAGCATATCCAAATTATAAGAAATCCTATAGAAGCTACAAATGCCGAATTCGTGCCTTGATCTTGCAATTTTGAATTTGTTCTAGTATGTAAATAAATTGCAAATATGGTCCAAGTAATAAATGCCCAAGTTTCCTTAGGGTCCCAATTCCAATAAGAACCCCATGCTTCATTAGCCCATACTGCTCCAGAAAGAATGCCTATGGTTAAAAAGGTAAACCCTAAACTAATGACACGATAACTCCAATAATCTAAACGCTGAATTAATTGATATTTGTAAAAATTTTGAACTGAGAGGAAAAAAGTCTTTTTTAATACACTTCCTTTTTCGTTCAAATATTCCATATTACCAAAGAAAAACGACTTCCTTAAACTTAAAAAATTCTTGAAAAAATCGATTTTTTTTTGAAATGTAATTACTATAAGAGCAATTGATAATAACGATCCGCATAAAAGAGCTGCATAGCTCAATAGCATCATACTGACATGCATCATTAACCACTGAGATTGTAGAGCAGGTACTAATATTACGGGTTGATGCATTTCATTTGAAAGACCTGACGTGGCGAAACCTTGGGTAAAAATGGCACTTGGTGCAGTTATTGCGCTTAAATCATTTTTATGATTCCCAAGATACGGAATCATATGAATAATGGATAAACTCCATGAAAGGAAGATTAATGATTCGTATAAATTACTTAAGGGAAAATGTTCCGAAGAAATCCAACGAATAACTAAAAACCCTGTTATAGAGAAAAAAGTAGCTATCATCCCTTTTTCTGACGAATTACGTAATCCTTCAATTTCGTCAACTAATAAGTTCATCAAATGAATTATAATCACAATTGAGATGATCGAAAAGGAAATATGAGTTAATATATGTTCTAAGGTCGCAAATATCATAAAGAAGAGTCCCTTTTAAATAATTAAAATTGGGGAGAGGATTAAATAAAATCTAAAATAGAATATTTTAAATATCTTAGATTCTATTAGATCTATTGTGTCTATATTATTAATATAAATAATTATTTATGCCGCCACTCGGACTCGAACCGAGATGCTCTAGCACTGCTTCCTAAGAGCAGCGTGTCTACCAATTTCACCATGGCGGCTTACCTTAAATAATAATAGTAAATTCATGTTGAATTGTCTATATTCAATAGAATTTAGGAAACAATGAATAAAGATGCATTTCTATTCATATGGAAATGTTCAATATCAATAATACTTAATTAGTATCTTCATCTTCGTAAGTTCAGTTTTAATAATCAACTTTTCCGTACTAGAAACCTAGCTCTTGTTTATCCAGAACAGTCAGAACTCAAAAGCTTCGTTCTCAGTCGGGGTATAAAATTCATAATAACGATTTTGAGACCCAACATCTTAGTATAAAGTATAATGAAATACTTAGATTTTTCTTTGTCTATCGTAATTGTGCTTTTCAAAATAGAAAAGCACAATTCATAGGAAAGAAAAAATCATCTCACGAATTCAATATCAATCAATATAAATTTCGATAAATAGAATATAATAGAAATATAGAAAGACTCTAAAAAATAGAAAAAAAATGATAAAAAAAATAAAATACACAATACTGAGTACTTTGAATCAAGTAGAAAGAAAGATTCTTATTTTTTATATTACCTAGCTCTAACTAATAAGGAGAAGTGAAATACAAATACAATACATTAGTAAAATTGAATCGTTTGTCTTCCAATTCAAAAATGGAAATTTGGAAGTTCTTTGAAACATGTCAATTAATATTTTTCCAAGACTTTTTTTTGTCGCACAAAAAAACTTTTTGACTGTCCGGTGGAAATAGATTTAGCTAAAGAAAAAGCTTTTACTGCCTCTAAAGATCCTTTTTTTTTCCAAAGATTTCTACGAATATGTTTTTTTGACATAGAAGTACGTTTTTTTGGAACTGCCATTTAAAAGGTAGGTGACTCCTTTTTATCGTTGTATGTGAAAGACATATATTGTTTAAAATAAATTACTTTTTATTAGTCATTATCTATACTTAATTCCATAAATTTCAAAAATTCCTCAATAATATCATAACACATAACATACAAATAGAAAAAAAAGAATAAAAGAAAAGAAATAAGAAAAGAAAAATATTCGAAAATAATTCTATTTTCATAGACAAATAGATTTCAATTTTCTATCTTTATTCTGATATTTGCATAATGTAAGAATTACATACGTATTTTCTATTTCTTGTTTTATAAAAGAATATATACAAAAAAAATATACAAAAAAAGTTTACTATTTCATATTATTTAAGATAGATTTATTAGATTTATCTATTAAAATATTAGAGTCATATATATACAATATTGCAAATATTCATAGTTAATATTAAGAATAGTAAGAGAAAATATTTATCTAATTTATCTAAATAGTAAACTATATAGTATATATACTATATAAAAGATATATAGTATATAAAAAAAAATAGTATATAAAAAAAAAAAGATTCTATATAAAGATTATACAATAAAAAAAAAGAAAGAAAAATATAAAAATAGAAATAGATAAAGAAATCTGTAACTGAACTTTAATATAAAATATAAATCTAATAAATCTATCTTAAATCTAAAAATATATCATATATATGTAAATTACATAATTTTAATTTTACATAATTAGAATATAATGTAAAGGGAAAATCCAATTATTCAAAATCTCATATGATGTCATATTATTTCATTATTTCAAAAATATCTTTCTTTTCTAGAGTTTTAAGTTAATTAATAACTAAGTAATAAACTTGACTAATTATTTGGTCATATTATTTGATATATGACCAACCTATTGCAACTTTTATTTCAAATATTTAATAAAACAAAAAGTCATAATTCCAATATTTGTATTTTTGTATTTGATCTTTTTCATATTTTTTTCTTATTGTTTTGTTCTTTTTGAAAGAGATCAGAATTGGTGAATTGGAAACAATTATAAGAAAAAAGAACAATTTGGTTTCTTATGGAATATACATATAAATATGCATGGATAATACCCCTTTTTCCGCTCCCAGTTACTATGTCAATAGGATTTGGACTTCTACTTATTCCGACAGCAACAAAAGATCTTCGTCGTATGTGGGCTTTCCTAAGTGTTTTACTACTAAGTATAGCTATGTGGTTTTCGGCTAATCTGTCTATTCAGCAAATAAATGGGAGTTTGACCTATCAATATCTATGGTCTTGGACCATCAATAATGATTTTTTATTAGAGTTCGGACACTTGATCGATCCACTTACTTCTATTATGTCAATACTAATTACTACTGTTGGAATCCTGGTTTTTATTTATAGTGACAATTATATGTCTCATGACCAAGGATATTTGAGATTTTTTGCTCATATGAGTTTTTCCAATGCTTCAATGTTGGGATTAGTTACTAGTTCCAATTTGATACAAATTTATATTTTTTGGGAACTAGTGGGAATGTGTTCGTATTTATTGATAGGTTTTTGGTTCACACGACCCGTTGCAGCAAGTGCTTGTCAAAAAGCTTTTGTAACTAATCGTATAGGAGATTTTGGTTTATTATTAGGGATCTTAGGATTTTATTGGATAACTGGTAGTTTCGAATTTCGGGATTTGTTCCAAATAGTGAATACCTTGATCCATAATAATGGGGTCAATTCTTTATTTGCTACTTTATGTGCCTTTTTATTATTTGTCGGTGCAGTTGCTAAATCCGCACAATTTCCCCTTCACGTATGGTTACCTGATGCCATGGAAGGCCCCACTCCTATTTCGGCTCTTATACACGCTGCTACTATGGTAGCAGCAGGGATTTTTCTTGTAGCTCGCCTTCTTCCTCTTTTCATAGTTATACCTTACATAATGAATCTCATTTGTTTAGTAGGTATAATAACAGTATTTTTAGGAGCTACTTTAGCTCTTGCCCAAAGAGACATTAAAAGAAGTTTAGCTTATTCTACAATGTCTCAATTGGGTTATATTATGTTAGCTCTAGGCATAGGTTCTTATCGAGCTGCTTTATTTCATTTGATCACCCATGCCTATTCTAAAGCTTTATTGTTTTTGGGATCCGGATCCATTATTCATTCAATGGAACCTATTGTTGGATATTCACCAGAGAAAAGTCAGAATATGGTTCTTATGGGAGGTTTAACAAAATATGTTCCAATTACAAAAATTACTTTTTTTTTAGGTACACTTTCTCTTTGTGGTATTCCGCCTCTTGCTTGTTTTTGGTCCAAAGATGAAATTCTTCACGATAGTTGGTTGTACTCACCAACTATCGCACTAATAGCTTGGTTCACAACAGGATTAACCGCATTTTATATGTTTAGGATGTATTTACTTACCTTTGATGGGTATTTGCGCATTCATTTTCAAGATTATAGTAGTCTTAGTAATACAAAAAAGAGCTCGTTTTATTCAATATCTCTATGGGGAAAAGGGACACTTAAGAAAGTCAATAGTAATTTCTTTTTTTCAAAAATGAATAAGAATAAGGTTTGTTTTTTTTCAAAAAATATATCTAAAATTGACGAGAATGTAAGAAGTAAGATACGAGACTTTAGTACTTACTTTAGAAATAGATATACTTATATGTATCCTCACGAATCGAGCAATACTATGTTATTTCCTCTCCTTATATTAGTACTATTCACTTTGTTCATTGGATCAATAGGAATTTCTTTTAACGGAGGAGTAATAGATTTGGATCTATTATCGAAATGGTTAACTCCATCGACAACCCTTTTTCATCAGAAATTGAATTCTTCTGAGGATTGGTATGTATTTTTTTCAAATGCTTTTTTTTCAGTAAGTATAGCTCTTTTCGGACTATTTATAGCATCTATTTTTTATGGATCTATTTATTCATCTTTCAAAAATTTGGGCTTAATTAATTTCTTTTTCAAAAGAGGTCCTAAAAGAATTATTCTGGACAAAATAAAAGGTATGATATACAATTGGTCATATAATCGTGGTTATATAGATATTTTTTATACTGGGATTTTCACCATGAGTATAAGAGGGTTAGCCGAGCTAACTCAGTTTTTTGATAAATATATAATTGATGGAATTCTAAATGGGATTGGTGTTGCAAGTTTATTTATGGGCGAAGGAATAAAATATATGGGAGGTGGACGAATCTCATCTTATTTATTCTTGTATTTTTATTATGTGTCAATCTTTTTCTTATTCATTCTTTTCTTTTTCTCTTCTTTCAGTCTTCCCAATTCCCAATTTTCTTGATGGGTCTCCAGATCAGAATCTTCGTAAACTGGGCTATCTTGATAGCGTGCCTCTTTCAAGTGAAATTCATCCTTTGTTTTTTCCTTTCCATTCACTCGGATCTCTTCCGTTTCATCTATTTTGTCCAGATCCTCCTTTTCTTCCGAACAAAGGTTTTCTTCGGTGGATCCCTCTTGTTCCTGTTTAGTCTCCTTCATTTCGTAAGTTGTTTCTACATCGCTTTCTTCCGTTTCTGAGGTTTCTTTCTCTTTCAGTTTCTTAGTGACAATAGGCGACGGCATTCTGCCTAAATAGTAAACACAGGTGATAAATAAGAGAATACTAAAGATTCGAGCCATAGAATTTCTCAATTCTGACACAAGATACTTATTAGATCGAATAGAATGATTTTGCCGTATCCAGAATAATACCAATCCAACCCATTTCATGAATAAAATGTGACCAATTAACCAACCAACAAAACTACTTGTTAAAAATAAAATCTTGTTGTTGCATCGAAACATATAAATGTTGACTAATCTGGCTAACGTGGAACTTGGTAAAATGAAATGGTTGAATAATTGAAAAATTAGATTATTCAGGAATACACATTGAATGCTGAGATTACGCATTGAATTTCTGGTAGTAGATCCATAATCAAAAAAGTTTTTATGATTGTTCCAGAAGAAATGAAACAAAAGATACGGTAGAACTAGGACAGTTATTGTATGAGGTCTACCCAATGCTAGATGCAGAGGCGCATAATAGATCGATATGAACATCATGAGCTGTCCCGCAATAAAACCAGTTGTTGCTGATACCTCCTTCTCGGTTCCTTCTTCCATAACCCGAGCTCGGAGAAGGAAGAGATAAGAGGG